TGCTTGCTGTGCAGTGACAGTACCAATATCCACTAATCGTTGTTTCCAGATACGGTTGCCGGTTGACATCTCTTCTAATTCGTCGATACGAGAAGCAAATTGTTGTGTGAAGGAATCAATATCTCGACATAAGCCAAGAGGCAGATCTTGTGCCACTCCACCTGGTCGTATGAAACTGGCATGCATCCTGGCTCCCGAGACTCTTTCATAGAATTCCAACAATTTCTCCCGCTCCTCAAAAGCCCACAGGGACGGAGTTGATGCTCCCACATCCATAGCATGAGTAGTTAAAGCAAGTGAATGATTTGAAATTCGAGTTATTTCACGGAATAACACTCGTATATATTGAGCTCGTAATGGTACCTCGCAATTCAAAAGTCTCTCTACGGCTGAAGAATGAGCGTGTTCTTGGGCCATCGTAGAAACATAGATAGGGTCGACGACGGAACGAAGAACTCACCCTAGATACAGCTTTTTCGTACACGTTCACTTGCATCACATACACAAGTGCTCTCTGAACCGTGCAATAAGGTCACCCATAACACGGCTCTCCCACTTGAGTTACCTTAGCCCCAGGCCATGCTATTCAATGATATTGGAAAAATGGCAGCGTAACGTAACAACTAGTATTGAAAGCTGGTCGCCTTTTGAGGGAGAGAGGGAAAGCGTTTCAATAGGAGCCCTACTTCCCTCTTTGCGACCTCATCACTTCAAAAAAAAAAAGCGCAAACCAATTTCTTTCTTAGTCACCGGGCGGAGCGCACCGAAGGTACTTTGCTTATAGCTTTTTTAGGTTATGCAATAGAAGGGGGGCTTAGCTCTGGATCCCCCCTGCTTGCAGAAATGAATGGATCAGAAGGGGGGCAGGGTTCTATTTCCGGGCCGGGCGGGAGGTGAAGGCCATAAGAGAAGATTGCCCTCCCGGTAAGGAAGAGAGGACAAAGGTGCTGTCATCTATCTCGACCAGTTTCCCGAGGCGTTGAAAATCCAGACCGGCTCAGAGAATCACTTAAGCCTTCGGCGCCCTTCGTTTCGCCATTCGAAGTACTACCTCTGCCTTCCCTTTTTGTAACATACCCAGGCGCCCTCCTTTCCAATCACTAAGAAAAAATCAATACCAATCAAATCAAAGCCCTATCTAAGTAAAGCTTCGTCTGTTATTTTTCCGGCCCCAGGGGAGTTTACTCAACCCATTCCCCAGTCTTCCGCACTGCTCAAGTAAGTGTGCGACTCCGTATGAGGACCTCCTTCCCTTCTGCCCACTCTCCGTTCACACGGTTCTCAAAGCAGAGGAGGAAGGGTGGGCAGCTGGTACCACGAGCCCTCTGTCCCACACATCTATCCAGAAGCAAGTGTAGTTCACCGGTTCCACCGAATGCTCCCATCTCTCGGCAAAGATCGTGTGAGTGTGCAGTTATGCTTCGGATGCTTCGCCATAGAATAGATCGACCCAGTTCCCGTTCTTTTCCGGTGCACTCGCTTTATATCTCCGACACACAAGGAAGGACGCGGTGGGAAGGAAGCAGCCCTAGCCTCTGTCCGGCCGATCATTCCGCTGGCATCTTGCATTCACGCCTCCGTTTGACTGCCGCTCGGGGATGTAGTTGTAGATACGTTAGTCTTAGCGGATCGTTGGCTCCACCAGTTATCTCCTTCTACGACATGCTGTTGTCGTCGCCATATTCCATATGTCACTTAGTCATCTCTGCCTCGCTGCGGGTCAGCACCTCCGAAAGAAACGGAGGACTTCATTCAGTGACTCCGCGATCGCCCTCTGAACGATCAGAATAAGGTAAAGCTTGAAGATAAGTTTTGTACTCTATTAATTTCTCAGTCCCTCTAGTCGGGTGGGCGCCGGCCGGTCTTTCGACCAGATCCCCCTAAAAACCGTACGTGCGGGTCTCCCCGCATGCGGCTCATGCCATTCGAGGTGGCCCAGCCCAGCATTCATTCGCAAATCCTGTAGTGAAATTGAGACTGCTCGACCTCGGAAGCTAATTCGCGTGTAGGCAGCGCTGTCTGTCGTACCGTTGACTCTATCTATTCATTGAATTAACTTTATTTCATTTTTTATATAGGCTCGCTCTTGGCTTGGCTCGTTTCGTATACTCCACTCGTTCCCTCTTTTTCCAAGAATTAATGCACTTCCCCTTTACTGAAGACGGCCTTCTCTAATAGGGGAAAAGCCTTCCATTTCCGTCAAATGACCCGGCCTCCCCTGGCTCTTCCACCGTCCAGGCTCCCTTTCCTACCTATGCTATGCTCCCCCGGCGCAGGCCTACCACGCTTCGCGCCTGCGGCGTTTTCGCCGGACGGTCTTTGCCAGTAGTGCCATCCTCCCCGCTGGCTGTATGGGCGGGTTGTCCCTCGCTGCTGCGTTCTGTTAGGCTATGGATTACAGGAACAAATGTAGTTGAATGAGACAGCAGGCGGGTTACACGTTCCACTGTGCCGAGATGTGAGGTGCAGGTGGTGATGATCACCCCGGGGTATGCGCTAGCGCCCTTGACAGGCACTCCAGGACCCGCCAACGCTCATGAAAACCCGGGTCGGTCGGTCCTCCATTCATCTGACCGGAGGTGTGGATAACGAGGCCACCTTCACAACCTTCTCCCTTCTGTCCTTATGTTGTAGTAAGGTAGGGCGGTTCGCTTGAGTTGCTCAACCGCCCCTTAGCCCGGTGCTCATGACGCGCTACGGAACCTCCACCGTGCCGGGGGACCAAGCAGGGCATAGCTAGCGGCATAGGAGCCGACTCGGCGTCAGCGGCTTCGTGCCGCACTGGAGTGATCCAATATGTGGTTCCGCACGTTCCACCACTTCTCCGTTCATTTCCAATACTGATCGTGAAACACCATGAGCAGCAGGATGTTGAGGTCCGGAATTCGAAGTGAAATTTGTGATTTGCCCGTTCCTAGTCGTCATGGGAAAAAAGGAAGAAATAAGAAAGAGATTATTCCCTGAGAGCTTGTCCAGTACTACCAGTACCAAAAATGCATCTCCTTCGCCCGCGCGCGATAGCTCTACCTGGTTCCCGACCTCGAACCCTCAAACCTTTGTTTAAGGATTCGATTCTGTTCTTTGAGGGCTTTGATTCGCGCCTGCCACTCTGCTAGCTGAGCATTCTGCCAGGCCGATTCATCCTTTTGGCTCAACAAATCAGAGTCCCAATAGGAGTCCTCCTCAAAGCAGGCGCGATAATACCTGAGCTCTGCGTCCGACAAAAATCGGGCCAGTTCGCCGGAAGCTAGCGCGTCTAGCTCCTCTTGGGAGGCGACCCCAGCCTCGATCCTGTCATAAATGTGGTATACCCGAGTGAGCCTCTCCTTGGCATCCACAATTTGGACTTCATGAGGAAGGGGGTGCCGTTCCGCCTCCGTTGAGTGTGAGGGACCCCCAGCGACTGGATTCGCGGGAGGCACACGTTCAGCCTCAGGTTTTTTCACCGACGTTCCCTCCATTGAGGTACTTTGGCCCTCTTTCGGAGGTTGGTTGACCTCCGGTTCCCCTTCCGCTGATTCACTAAATTTGTGAATCTCCTCACTAAGTCCTTCAAAAAAGGAGGAAGTAGGAGGACTACTTAGTGGGCCGGACGCGGGCAACCCCGGTCAAACTCCAAAAAGAAAAATGGAAAATGCACCTAAGATCATCCGAAGAAGAGTAGCAAATGAAAGAAGTAATATATATATATATAAATATATATATAATCATAGCGCTTTTTTTTCTTTATTTTTTTAGTAAAAAGCGGTAAAGAAGAGCAAAGCAAAAAAAAATAACCAAGAACAAGAGGAGAAACGACGGGACGGAAAAGTCTACTTCTGATCTTATAAAACGTCCGAAAAAACCTGCTACGAAACGGGTTAAAAAATAGGAAAACATGAAACATGTTTTATGTGTCGATAGTACGACCTGCGCGGTTGTTCTTCTTTCATTTTCTTTCTTAGAAAGCACTCACTTACGAATCAGAAAGATAAAGATTGAGGCTGACTACGGCCTCAGATGATTAGGCGGGGACAGGATTCGAACCTGCAGTTTTCAGGTCATGAGCCTGATGAGTTGACCAATTCCTCAACCCCGCTTCTTCCCCGTTTCCTTCTCTTTCTCTTACTATTTTGATAGAGGAGACAGCCCACACTTCACACCAACCCAATCTCGATGAAAATACACGCCTACCCCGGACCCTGACGTGAACGAAGCTCCAATGAGTCGCTCCTCGCTGGAATGAGGGCCGGACCGTCAATTCATCTACTCACTACCTACGCAATTTCCTGATCTTTTCTTGTCGTTAAGAGAAGATAAAGGAACTTAAATCGAGAAGTGAGTTGAGTTCAGGGAGAGAGGTGTAACAAACTCCCTCGGAAACGAGGGTAGATCCAATTCTTGAATGCGGGTTTTTTTTTTATGGATGGTGGATCAGAAAGCGCCTTACCGCTCCGTGGGGTCAACTCTTCTCTTCCTTACAGCGAGTGAAGGGACCAAAGAAGCAAGGGTGTGACACGCTGCCAAAGTTCATTCCTTATGCTTAGGCCCACTAACTTCTCCATCTAAGACCCATTCTTCTCTTGCGTTAGTAGTTACTATATCCTAGGGTTTTCGGACACATGGCTGCGGAACCTGCATCCACAATCCAATCTGTGAGAAAGGTCTTGGCCTACACAGAGAGACTTTCGAAGGAGGTTGGTTCATGCGGTCCAATAGCATGTAGATCCGAGGCTACTGGCCTCTTGCCTGTAAACCTGTAAGGGGATAGAAAATGGGAATTTAAAACAAGGCTATTTGATTCGGGGAATAAAGATTTTCCGTTCAGCCGGTAATGAATAAAGACGCAGGGAAAGTTTCCTCCAATGGCCAGCCAGTCTCGGACAGGCTTCTCTTGCTTGGGTGGGCTTAAACTAAACAAAAAAAGTAGAAATTCCTTCTCTCAGCGAGCCTGACTAAGATCAGGACGGAATTGTGAAATGAGAAGAGGTTCGCTCTTTCATTCCTCGCTCGGGGACTCGTTCGTGCGGGGTTCTTGCTTTTTTGCTGCTGGCTAGCCTATTCCCTCTGTCTTCAAAGGCTAGTCTTCCTTTAGATTTTTCAACTCAGCTCGGTGGCCCGAAGCTGATGCTCATGGGCCCCTTGCCTGTTATGAATAGAATCTTAGAGAGAGAATGCGATACCGAATAATCAAAAGGTCTTCTCCCTAATGCTTGTCGTGGGATTACTGGAGGTCATCTTGGGTTCAGGCGAAGACTTTGATAAAGAAGACCTAGCCTTTGACATGCATGACTGCACAAAACAAAGTGAAGAAGTTTCAGCTATTGTCATGTGAGAGGACTTCCACTAAGCCTCCTTCATCCCCTTTCTTTTATATGAGAAAGACTTTTCACTGCATGAAAGTGGAGCTCTAAAGTAGGCAACTAGGCATTCCTTCCATATGGGGTCCGCTACTTCCTCAAATAGCCAAACCTTGATGTGACAAAGATAAAGACGATAGAGCGAACAACCTCAGTCGGGTTATAGGGGAAAAGCACACGCGGATCACACACTCCGGAAAGCGGTAAGAAAACGGTTTTCCTAGGCCGATTGGAAGTCAAAGTCAAGGTCTCACTTACCCGGGCTTTCCTTCATCACTGAGGCAAAGAGGGATTCAGTACGATCTGACTTTCGTAATAGTAATAGCTATAGCTCGGGGGATGTCTACTATTGAGCTGGTCTTTCGCTAGAAAGGATGGTAGCAAGGCGAGTGATCCTCTCAGCCCCTAATTCCTGCTCAAGTTGGTATATCTGAAAGGGACGGGAGACCCTTCTTTGGGTCAAACCATTAGAGGTGTGGTCGACCGGGCCTCTTTCTGGATACTTGAAAAACCTTTGGCATCGGTCTCCTTTAACTGATCCAGTGGTATGGAGTGGCTGGACTAATCCTTTGTGCTTTGCCAACTATTAGTATGACTAAGAGGGGAGCAGGCGCTGTCCTAAAGCGAGTCCTAAGATTCTGCAATCTTCCACAGCACCCCTTTCGCTCTCTCTATTCTATTGGTTCCCGGTCCTAACTCTAATAGAGGGCTTTGAAGCATCTCAGTTCTCTATAGCGGCAATCTTCCAAGGGAAAAGAATCGGAGTAAGTGATCGTAGTTCCCTAGCCCAACCCTATTGATTCACCCCTTGGGCTAATAGCACCTGGCCCAGCTTTCTCTTTCCTTGGATCTTGAATGGCAGTGGTATTTGCAAAGCCTGCCAGGTCGGAGGTCTCATCTTTTGTGCTTCCTAGGTCAAGAGGTTACTAGATAGGTAGATAGGCATTTTTCATTTCCTAAATAGGTGGCTAGGTCCACTCGGAGTCTTTTACCCCGGCCTCTGCCTTCTTCTATTTCTTGGCCAACTGGTAGTGGAGGAAAAACCGATTCGTTCGGTTGGGCTCATTCCTTCTCTTAATGTGAGAGCGCTTTAACAGTCGTAGTCCTGAAGTTGCTCAACATATTCTCTGTGGAGGGCCTTCCCCTTTATCTGCTGTAGTCAAAGCATGCTAAGTCTCCCTATTCCTTAGTAAAAAACAAACGGACGTCAAGCAAGCCTCACATCTGAGGGAAAGAAAGGGCCTTCCAAGGGCTTTTTTCTGCTGATAGAACGCAAAGTTCCGTCCATGGAGTTCGCCTTTGCTTTGCTTGCCCAACAGCAACAGAAAGAAGTCCTATCTTTTCTTTGCTTGGGTTGTCTGGCTGTAGTGAGTAAAGCCTTGTTAATCCCTAAGGCGGGAAGGGCTTAAGTCAAGACTCTTTTTGTTCTGTTTTCTTCTCTTAGTCTGGTGAATTCATTTCTTCTTGGTACTCGTTGAAGAATCTAGTGCTTGCATCCGCTCAAAAGCTCTATCAATGGAATTAATTAATTCAAAAAAATAAAGAAAAAAAGGCGTCGATAGACAATAGACCAAGGAGCGAAAGCCACTCAGTTGATTGCTAAATCTCTAGTTCGTGAGAAGGATTTGCTGTGGTCAATCAATGCTTAAAAGAATTTACAAATCTTTCTGGTCTTACTGCATATCCAAGAGTACAATCTACTATGGAGATCTTTCTGATGCTGCAAAGTGAAATATTTCAAATCTAATTGGCTTTAATGAAGGTAAAATGCCAATGAAGTACCTGGGATTGCCAGTCTCTCAGTTAGTGATTGTTTGCCTCTAATTGAGAGAATCAAAGCTAGAGTAAAGAGATGTACTGGTAAATACCTCTAATATGCTGGACAACTGGTTCAGAGTGCCCTCTTTAGCATGAAAGTTTACTGGAGTACTGTGTTCATACTGCCAGTGCAGGTTTTGATTTGAAGACAATTGAGAAGAAGATCTGCAGAGGGTTCTTATGGTCTGGTCCTGATATGGTTCAAAGGGAATGTTGCTTGGAAATTTTCAGCCCTTTACCTTTAAATTAAAAGAAGGTGCTTTCGGGCTTCATTGGTGGAAGCTGCTATGTTGAAGCATATCTTGGTTCTGGCTGAAAAAAGTCCTTCTATCTGGGTATGTATTAGAATACAATGCTTCTCAAAAATAAGAAGCATTTTGTGCCGGGCGGAAGACTAGTTATATGCTTTTCACATGCAAGTTAACAAGTTCAAGCGAATATAAACATCATCATGCTAATCTCAAAGAGCTCGGGGCTTCCCGCCAGAAAGTGATAGAAAGTACACCCCGAGACGTAGCGTGAAGTTCGTTGCCAAGGTAGATCGTGCCTGTCAAGATATTGCGTATAATATAAAGAGAGGGATAGCCAGTCGCGTGAAAGACCAAGACAAGCACCACTGGATAAGCCCGATTTCGAAGCTAGAAGAACTAAATCATAATCCGTTTTTGCCAAACAAAAGATAGAGTTCAAATTGAATATTCAACCAGCTTGGAGACAGCTGTTTTCTGTAGCTTTCAAAGTGATGGGATCAAGCAGTTACTCAATAAGTTGTCTTCCGTTATAAACCCAGAAAGGGCTTAGTTGGCCACTTTCCTTCTCATGCCCGATCTTGGCTCATATCAATAAACTTTGTCTGGGTCTGTCAATGTATGAGTCTCAAGTGAGTGAAGTGCCTTACGGGAACAAGCAACGGACTGAGCGCAAACGCGTCTCAAGCCCTCGAGCTGACGCTCGAGCAAACAAGCAACGGCTGACGAGGATAGAGTCCTCCCATGACTGGAACTGGCTCAAGGCAAGGGAAAATTGCTCACTTAACTTATAGGGGACTGATAATTCCTTTTTTCCGCTCTAGAATCTTGATTTAAGGAAAGGAGACATTCGATACCTTAGCTGTAGCTTGCTATGGAAAAGCTTTCGCTTAGCTCGAGTTCAATCATACCTGCGCTTAATAAATGCCTTGCTTGTTTTGTCGAGTAAGTACTCCCCTTTAGCTTTAGCAGTTTGATATGGGCTTTAGCTTTGGCTGATGTAATCACTGAGCACTGAGGTAGGTTTCTTACGCAAGCACTAAGTAAGAAGCAAGGATCAATCAATAGTAAAGATAGCCACGGGCAGTTCTTATCGCCGAATCCGCTGCACAAATTTCATTCTATAGTAATGTCGGCAATTCCGCTGCTTCGGCTCAAAGCGGCGAGAAGGAGAATTCGATTTCTTCTTCTATTCCCAAGTTCTAGTCCAAAAGACTAATTCAATCCGGTGACCTTATCCATTTGGCATGGCTACAGCCAGACAGTCTTTCTTTTTATTGAACGTAGGGTAGTTCGTTTCAAATAGATCAAGGGACATTAGATCTGGTGAAAACTACACTTGCATTCCTTCATTGATGTGATGTTTTCTCGTTTATCGGGAATCAGGTGCGGCAGAACCCATAATTACCTGCCACTATTGGAAGTAATGTTCCCAGGCTGAATCGGGTCTCTCCCGTTGGTCGATTGTCCGTCTAGTGAGTTAGCGTTGATACTTTCTCTCCCACCAGTCAAGTCAGGGCGGGTCATGGTAAAAATCAATGATATCTGTAAAGTTAGACTCGCTACTAAAGAAAGAAGGAACGGTCGAAGCGAAGGAGTCACAAACCTTCAACTCATCGAGGAAAATATTTTCTTTCGATTCTATTTGCTCTTGACGCCAACAATTTATCTAAGACTAAGGACCAGACGATACTGGGAATAAAAAAAGATCTCGGAACTCATTTCCCTCAGTCTTTTACGTTGCTGTCCCCCTTCTCTGATTCCGTACTCAATTCCGTGGCACCTGCCTGAACAGACAGATCGTCAAATGGCAACGTATATAAAGAAGTGGCCGGTTCCTCACAAACTGAATAGCTTTCTCGAGTTGCTGTTGCCGAAGCTGAGCTTGAAGAGCTTGTTCTCTCCACTCTTGTTGCTTTCTTTGCTATTGCTTCTGTTGAATGGTTGAGGGGTGAAGGGCGAGTACAGTCTCTTGATCCTCTATCCCTGCCCGACTTGGGATTTAGCTACGAGAATAACTCATCTCCTTTAATCCCGCTCGAGTGGAATATAGGAAGCTAGGGAGCTAGGTGAATACCCCGATGAGACCCTTCTTTAACCCGACCTGAAAAGGAAGAGTTTGATTGAACTCTTTCACCTCTTAAACTCGTTCAAGCGGCATTCATCTTAGCAAGACTATTCTTATCTTCAGTCTGAAGACTCCCTTCTGTCGCTCGACATAACTACACTATCTGGAATTCTCCTATATCAGGAAGTGGCCTTTAGGCTCTTATCCCTCTGCCCTTTCGCTTTCCGACCCCTCTTTCTCCGTTGAAGCTATTCCCTCCGCTCCCGATGAATGAGTCACTACAGACTGAAGATGTAACTACCAGTTCCTTGCTTCTCCACTGTTCTGGCTAATCCATGAGATCAGGTTTTCCATAGCGGTGAATCCTTCCCTCTTTCTTACTTACTTACCTACTTCCTTAACAACGAACTCAGATAGCCTTGTGGCATACCTTCTACCTTCGGTGACTTGATCTGCTTTTCAACCAAGTAAACGTCTAGTTCCGTAGGAGAAGCTAGATTCTTTGTTGGGCATCAAGTGTCACAGCTTCTGCCTTTCCGGATTGCAGGATTTGTTACCCACATTTTTTCAATGTTCTTACAGGCCGTAGTACCTACCCTTATCAGACAGCTTTCACAGGCCTTTTGACCCGGCCTTATAGCCCATTTTATCATAACAGAAGAGAGCTACTAGAACAGGAGGATGGGATTCGTGTACTGATTGCTTTTCACTTTTAAGCAGATTGCTTTCTAACGGCATAATTCGAATTAAAAAGGACTGCACCAACATCGAAAGAAAGTGAAACTTCTGGAACTGCTTATATACCTTTTACCTTAAAGAATCAATCTACAAAGACATCAGGAAAAGTTATTTAGTTACACCTTCCCGGTAAAGATTACTAAGACATGGAAAGAAATCTAGAAATTAGTGCCTCATATCTAGCCCCTTCTCCCTTTGGCTTGAAATATAACTTTACCTACCCTCTCAAGTCTCGCCTCTGTCGCCTTCTACCAATAAGGAAACTATTCACTACTCATATGGCTCTCGTAGAACTACTACTGATACGAGTATACTATCAGGTGAACAAGAACTGGGGGAGACACCCGGAGAAATCCAACACACGGGTAGGAAGAGTAATCTTAAAACTTCAAGCTCTCAAAAGGTATATATCCTCCTTAGCCTTATACACAGCCTTATGAAAGTCCCTCCTCACTGCCAGGATAATTTATTTATCTCCCTCCTTTATCGTCCACGCCTTCGTCTCCAGTTCGTACAATCGCGCCAAGTCCTCACCATCTGAATAGGACTCGCGAGCTGCAACCCAGATTGCCTTGGCTGAGGGGAGGAAGATGAAACTCCGTTTGATCTCTGGGGTCATGGCCTTGATGAGCCACGATGAAACCAGTGAGTTGTCCGCGTGCCATTGAGCACGTGCTTGCGTCTCTGCTTCTGGTGGTTCCTTAGTTGCGCCGGTGAGGAATCCCATTTTTCCTCGGCCTCCGACTGCAAGCTTAATTGCTTGCGCCCACTCTCTATAGTTTGCGCCATTTAATTTGTCGGTAACTATGAGCACTGATGATCCTTCGAAGCCAGTGATCGACCCCTTATTAGTCTAGGGCAGTTAGCGCGATGGGAGATTTTCCCTTCTCTTCTGGTTCCCTATCCTGGGGTGTTCCCATCTGGGAAGAGTTACCTTCTGGGGGGATCCCTATAAGGGTGACAGGTAGGGGTATGACGGAAGAAAGTTCTTATTTTAAGGAACTGAACTCATCTGTATTGTATTAATTTCTGGTAATCATTTTCTTTATTATATTATTTTCCTTTTTAGTTTTCTGTTGTATTAGAGGTGATATTCCCTTCCTTCTGCGCCGCTAGCGCTACTACTTTGTTCTAGTTTCTCCGGAATAGGGACGAAAGCCGGTGCGGGAAAGGGTCTCACATTAGCTTAGTGATAGCGTCAAATAGAATTCCACTGCTTGCCAGATCACGAGATGAGTTCAAGTGTAATAATGAATTGCGCACCTACCTACCTGCGAGTAAGAGAAGAAGGTGACCCCAAGCTCGATCTTCGCCGAGATAGCATTCATCAAACAAAACAAACTCGATGCCTTCTTCGTTCAGTCAGTTGGAGCTGACGCAGGATGGCAAATTAGTCTAGTTGAGCCGGGCAATTACTTCCGTCTACGAGGAGGGAATCGACCGACCGAACAAGTACCGGACTGATCTGCGCGAAAGCAGTTGCGCTAACGAAAGAACCAACAGCCTTAATAGGGTTTACAGGTTAGGAGGGGGGTATACGTGGTCGAACTCGGGTCCAGGACCAACAGCGGCTGAAGTCTCTGAACCAATAGAGCAGCTGACGGACGAGATTGCGGACGAACTCACGGCAGAAGAGCTAGCCATCGCTCTGATACCAACCAAGTCGAAGACACAGAGAAATTAGGGATTTCAGAAACAGAACTTACCCTATTTATTCCTGAACTTTTAACTACAACGTAATGTACCAGGCGGCCTTAAACGGGATAGGGGGAGACTCGTTCAATACCGACTGAGTGAGGTTGGCTCGAAGGTTTAGTTAGGTTGGCGGGAGTAATAACAGTTTATTTTAGTTCCTCATGAAAAGAAAGGAACCACTTACTTCTACTTCAACCGTAGAGGATAGGTCTTTTCTCCTAAGGGGTCCGTATAAGCTTTTGAGCTCGCCTCGTCTTTTCTTTCTTTAAAAGGAGATTCCCTCTATAGCAAGATAGGCTGCAACTAGACGTAGGTAGATCGAAGCTACCCTTACTTAAAGGCAGACCTAGCATCCCGAACTAAAGAGACTCTATTTCGTCTTTCACCCTTGCGGTTTCCTACTAAAAATGTTCAATCCCTTGACCCTGCAGTCGATCCGGACCAGGACCGAACCATTCTCATCAGACTTTCGAACCGAAGCCAATTCTATCTAGTAGCCGACTTTCGATTCCAGCAAGAAAACGGATGCAGCTCGAGCGAAGCGAGAGGTTACTATGTAGCTCTCCCGAACAAGCAACGGCCCGAGCGCAAACGCGTCTCAAGCCCTCTCGCTTCTGCTATCGCTCCAAAGCTCCTAACAAGCAATTGAATTTCATACAAGACTTTTTTGGCCACTTCACTCCGGCTTTTCCCCTTTCCTTTTCGTCCCTTCTGGGCTGTTACAGTCAACCGGTAAAGAAGAAGGAAGACTCCCATTACAGCTTTTGAATCTCACTAGTGTAACTTGATTCAATCTGCTCCTTGGTGTAATGGCTCAATCTATAGATAGAAAGCCTTATGATGGGAAATAACTTGACTCAATCAATATTCTTAATCTTGCCAGTAGAACGATCAGAAGGTTGGAAATCCGGATTATTTTTCTGGAAAGCGCAGGTTCTTTGCCGAATAGGTGGAGTCTTTCCTGAATCTCCCGCCTTCGTAGCGGAGTATGCCTTTCCTATTCTTTGATTGTTTCTTAGTTCTAAGAAATAGGCTTTCCAGGCCGTCAATAGAGGTAGTCTGGTTTGCGTACGAATCCATATCTTTTTCCTGTCTGCTTACATATAGGTGGATTTGACTTTGAATTGGCTATGCCTCTTGTTATCATATGCAGAGGCATCCACGTATTGACTGAGAGTTTTCTCAGTAGCATAGGGCTAATCTATTCATTTGTATTCGTCTACTAATGCCGGTCGGATTAGCTACATCGGATTTACTACTACCCTATTGGAACTTCGACAGAAGTCGCTTACTTTAAGAGGTGTACGCGAGTGTCAATTCAGTCTCATTCTTGCTCTTATTATGCAGACTGACAGATTCGATTGTACAGCGAAGGCAAACCAAGTACATCACCCATTCGCATTCTTTGCTCCTTCCGCTTGCGGGGTTTTGGCATTTCTTAGTATCACAGAGATTAAGAAAGCAAAGCTACAACTCTTCAGTCTAAGCTAGAACTTAATTAAGGCTGACCTCTTTTCTAGAGAGACCCTATTTTCCGGTCTAGCTTCACTAACTGTAAACTGTATTCACCACTTTATAGATCTCGGAACCAGATCTACTTTATCATCAGAATTACGTCTTTTTCTCTCGATATATCATATGTAATGACAGATCGAGGTTTTGTAAAGAAGCAACTAGCTCCAAGACACGGACCAGCAACAGCTACTAGATCGAAAACAGGATTCTTGATTGACTCGAACCACGGCTTGCCGAAGAAGAGGGTGATTTAGCACTCTTTGTTGTAGTGAGTGATCCATGGGCTATGGGTAACGATATGCCTCTGGGCTAAGTCCATCTTAATTAAATAGAATATCCTTGCTCAGCTCGCGGCTTTCTCCGGGCTTTATAGCGCCTGTAGCTGGAGCTAGGGCCACTCACGTTTAAGAATGGATTAGTAGTGGGAATCCGTGCTTCGGTTGACCTTTCTTATCGATCATCCTTATTAAGGTATCCGCCTGAATGGGCGCTGTTGGACTGGACCTAGTTACGGCTCCGTGGGCTTCCATTTTTGCCTCTCCATAAGTTGTATTGAGATTGGGTTGGTGTATATATTAAGTAGAAGAGGTTGCTTTCCCCCTACTTTATTTCCTTTGAGTGACTTGGGCCCTTCGATCAGATGCTTGCTCTTGTATTGTTGCCTTTTTGGTGTCTCTGTCTGTCGTAGCCTATTGTTAAGTACTCTGTCGTTAAGAGTTTTAGAAGAAGTGCAGGATATCTATAACCTTGGGTTCACTTCGGGTGAACCGATGCTATGCTGTCTTTTCTGTGATAGTTACCATTGTGGGTTTAGATTGATCTTTTCCGGTGCTCTCTTTCCTGTAGTCCTCTCTTTAAGCAGCAATCCAATTGAGTGAAACGCAAGGAAACATATTAAATTATTTCATTACTTTTGCGTAGACGGGGCCAGAGGCCGGATTCCGCTGCTCTTGCTGTTAACCTTTCCTTTAATCTGTACCGAATTTTTTCTCTATTAAGCTATTCTTTCTTTCTGGCTTGATCACAGACATTGGATTGGGACAAAGACAATTGGACTACAAAGAGCTGGTCTAAGCCTTCCTTTCGTGCTCGCTTTCGTTTGCTACTGACCCCGAGGTACTATACGGTGGATGACCGGGGTCCCCCTCTGCTCTGGGGATAAGCCCTTTGAGGAAGCCTAAAAAATCTGTCTTTTTTTTCTTTTTTTAATAAGCTTGATACTGTCGTCAGTCTGGTATTGGTTCTTGAGGTGATGGTGGATCGTCTAATAGACCCGCCCCTTTAGGTAGGAATGCCTATAAGTCTTGGTGGTCTAGTAGTACACGTATAGTCTTCTAAGCCTTCGCTGCTTTCGATTCATGCTACGTCTTCGTTCTTTCTTTATTTAACTTCTGCTTGACTTTAGGGACAATCTATTTCATTGCTTTCTCACCCGAGTAGCAAATACTGAAGATATACCCATTCCAGCATCTCCACACACCATTGTTTCCTTTTTCATCGACGATCGGCCTAGCCCTGACTTTGTATGGAGCCATCCTTCCTATGGTTTGGTCTTAATTAAGGCGTATTCCCATGATAATGAGATCAGGCCATCAATATCAGAGGCCAATTTGCTACCTAGCTTAATCCCAGAAGTCATTGGCATATTTACTACCTGTATAGAAGTTTTTATTCATTCCCAAAAGCCCAAAAAAAGGCTGGCTCCTGGCTCGAGAAGAAGGGCTGACGGCTAGACCGACCTGGCATGTTCCCTGAGCCCCAACTCAGGAAAGCCAGTATAGCCCCGCACGAAAGAAGGGAAGCAAGGCCTAGGCTAAATCCTGGGAGGATCAATCCGGAATAGCCCCTCCAACAAGAAAGGGGAATTTCAGACAAAAGAGAAATCTAAATACTGTTAAGATTTTCTCTCGGATAAATCTTTCTCTTAATCCTCGATCAAACTAGAAATTTCATAATAGAAGAAAGCTGTTAACGTAGGTCGGATCAACGCGGCGATAAATGCTATCCGACTTGAATGATCGAATCGATTCCACTTTTTTTTGACTTGATCGAGATTGGGTTGGTATGAAGTGTACTAAGGTTAAGGTTCAAGTACAAGATCGAAAAGAATGCCCGTATGTCGAGATACAGGGTTTTGCGAGAAAAGGTCCAATTCTTCAATATCATGATTGGGTCGACCAGGCCAGATCATGAGTGAATATAAAATCACTAAAATGAGAAGTTTTTTTACCAACTTTGTTACTATAATAGTCTTTTCATATGTTCCAATTTTAGTCTGTCATACGGTACGACAGAGGAGTCTAACTATATATGCAATTGTGAACGCTGTAAGAAAGAACACTTTGACTTTTGTACTTGGGTTTTTTTTATCTCTTTTTTTTTTTCGATTTCACTCATTGGATTCTACTATTTTGGGGGGGGCCTTTTCCTTGATTGTATGGGCCGTTTTCAGGCCCAATTTGCATAAAGCACAGGCGAGGGCTTGACCCCCCAGAGAGATGAGCGCCTTTTTTAGGAGGCTATAGAAAAGGTAAATCCTACCTAGAACAATAAAAACGGAATAGATCATTGCCAGACAGGTCAACAAGAGTAGAAATGAATATAAGAGGTGCTTACCTTTTTCGGACATTACAAGAACAGTAAGACCAAGTAGGATCAAAGAAACTAGCAGACTTATCACTAAACAAATCAAAATAGATGCAAATTCCATAACCAACTTGGTTCTTTCGTTTCGCTCCCCGGCATACCGGAAAAAAAAAAGAAAGATCATGATTGGGTCGAAACCAGGCCCAGATCATTCTTTTTCGGGGTAGGGGGAATCGAACCCCAATATTCCATCCAGGGCCCCTCTCACGGAACACCTAAAGAATCTCCGTTGGGCGAGAGCCCTTCTACTCGGCACCGTCGGATCACTAGACAACTTTTTTTACAGTTGCATCAGTAGCGATTTCTATCTATATACGTCATTTCGTTCGCCTTTGTGGGCTTGGAAGCGTCATAGAATCAGCTTTACGCTTCGGGTAAAGGTCCACTTTGTCGCCCAATAGGGGTGTTCTGGCCCATGATCAGTTCGGTTGTGTAGTGTTAACTCAGGTGTTGTCTACCCTGGTCGGAGCGGGAATTATCACTTTGTTTCCATGGGTCCAGTCCTTTCGGGTCCAAGTTTCTCTAAATTTCTGCCTTTCCTTTGGTTAGCGGGAAGGGCTCACCTGCCTTGATCATGCTTGGCCGACCTCTACTGATGTATCTGTCATTAATGGAAGCACGAGGGAACGGGTTTCATCGGCAGGCTCTTTTGGTTCGCAAAGCTTGCACTTCCCGGCGAACGAATTGAATGAATCATCATGAAAATGAATTCAACACGTCCGTTACTTAAATACCAGTAGGCAGTAAAAGCAGCTCCCCCTGAAAGCCGTATGGATCCCTTCGCTCGATCGGCAGGCTCTCCTCCCGCCTCTGTTCGGAGAGAAGAGCGATGCTGGCGGCGGGGCACTCGAATATGCCCCATACCAGCACCAAGTGTCCGCCCGTATGATCTCAAAGATAAGAGGAGCTTTCTAATTCCCCCCACTACCTTGTGCTTGCCAGTTACCAAACCACTATGTTGCTGAGCCAACTAGCCTGGTCCCGATCACGTTCACAACCAAAGACTCCCTTCTATGGTCTCAGGAGCTAGTTTGCCAAACTATCAAACATGGCAACAACGTTTGCACGCTGTGCTAGTGGTTTGACTTTCATCGCTACTTGGAACCGAGAAACCGCACAGAGACGTTCTCGAACACTCTCTCTACGTCATTTTCAAGTGGGTATCCAGGTAAAAGACTTCCTGCTTCAAGACTGGCTCGAGGAAAGGACCTAGCTAACATCACTTCAATGAAGATTCGCTGCCTAACTAAAGCCCTTCTTCCTAGTACAGTGACAGCACATATGCGACAGCGGAAGCCCAGATATGCCAAACCTCATTCAGCAGATGTGACTCCTTCTCAGCATAAATTAATCAAAAAAAACCAGATTGAGTTACAATCTTTGAATCGAATCCCATGCGAAGAGAAAGAAAAGAAAGCTCATAAAGGGTGCATACTAGCTGAGGCAAGCTTTAATGAGCCTTACCTGAGATGTTCTTATTTTTTCTGTTATAGAGCCTATTCAACTAAGAAGGATAGTCATATGGATATGTTCTTGAAAGATTTTTTGCCTCGGATACGGCGTTTTTGCTTTTCAGTCATTGATGAACTCGGTTTTCCCGCTTTGTTCTCATCTTCTTCGATGACATTCTCATAGACAGTCCTACGTGGGACTGACATTTGACACATGTTGAAAGAGTACTGGACCAGCTGGCTCGAAACCAATTATTTGCAAAGCTCTCTAAGTGAACTTTTGGCCAGACCCGTGTGGAGTATTTAGGTCACATTGTTTCGGCCTCAGGAGTTGAAATGGACGCCACTAAAGTCCAGGCAATCCTGGCCCATTCCTTCGACGTTGGCTCAATTGCGTGGCTTCCTTGGGCTTACCGCTTACTAAAGACCTTTCATACGTCATTATGCCAACATCGCAGGCCCATTAACGAATCTTCTGCAGCGGGATTCTTTGAAATGGTCCACCGAAGCCCAACAAGCTTTTGACCGTTTGAAAGCGGCTTTGATGCAGGCTCCCGTCTTGGCCTTGCCAGATTTCTCTCAACCTTTCATCGTCGAGACCGATGCTTCAGGTCTTGGTATTGGCGCAGTGCTAAGCCTTCATGGGCACCCTATCGCCTTCTTTTCTAAGAAGTTGTCCCCTCGTATGCAAGAAAAATCGGCCTATGTCCGAGAACTGTATGCCATTACTCAGGCCGTCGCTAAGTTTCGCCATTATGGATTTGGGCATTTCTTCATCATCCGTACGTACAAGGAAAGTCTCAAGCACCTCGGTGATCAAGTCATACAGACTCCGGAGCAGGAAGCGTATTTACCCAAGTTGATGGGATACCGATTCCCAATCGAGTATAAGCCAGGTCAATCTAAGCAAGCAGCAGATGCTCTTTCACGTCTTTGCTTTATGGCAGTTTCCATACCGCAATCTACCTTCCTTGATGAGGTTCGTTCGGCTCTTCAGTCTTCTACTACTATTCAATCTTGAATTGCTCAATTCGTGGCGGACCCATTGGCCATGCCTCATTACTCTGTACGCGATGCTTGTCTCTTTTTGAAGAATCGATTAGTAATTCCACATGATGATTCTGCCTTCATTCATCCTATCTTCTTTCCATTCCATTCTTCGGTTATTGCTGGACATGCTGCTTCGCTTCGTACATTTCATCGTCTGGCTCACTTCTTTTATTGGCCCTCGATGCCTCGCGATGTTCAGACATTTGTGCGCCATTGCCTAGTTTGTCAACGTGCCAAGCCTTCTCAGCTGCATCCTTCTGCCTTATTAAGCCCCTTACCAATCCCAGAACGAGTGGGGGAGGACATTCCTATGCATTTGATCACCGCTCTGCCATTGGTGAATAGGTATTCTCTCATTTTTGTTGTCCTTGATCCCTTGTCCAAATATAGACATTTTTGGCCTCTACGGTCAAACTATACCAGCCAACAAGTTCCTCAGGTCTTCCTCTTCCTATTGCTCAATGTCTGACATATCTAATCAGACTGACTTGAAAGAGATAGCCAGGCTAAATCATAAATCCACTTGTTGGCCTATCTGCAGTCAATAGACTAAAAGAAATCAAGAATTCCCTCTCACTTCGCTCGCCTCCCTTCCGGTCGCCTCGTTCCCTTGCTTTTCCATTGCTTTGATCCTCTGTCTCTGAAACCTGGCATAAGCTAAGGTACCTCGCTCATTAGTCACTTCCCCTACATGGTCAACTCTTGCCGGGTTAATGTATTTGAATGAATCATATATTCATTATTACGCGTAGAGATACCTATCTATAGTGGGTTGTTCCTGCATCAATAGTAGCTTGAAGCTATAGTTTAAGAGAAGTGACAAGATCATCAAAAAGGGAGGCACTCAAGCTTGACTATACGATTGGTAGGAAAGATTTTAGACTTGAGCATACGCCTTCTTCCTCTATGGATAGGGCGACGTGACACGCAATGGATCGGTTAGAAAGGAGAATAAATTGATCACATGTCCCCTTCTCAACAACCTTTCCCGCATAAGTAGATAGAGTCGATTTCCTATCCTTGGTCAACCTAAGGCTTTTCTTCTCTCTATATTTAGTTACCGACCCGAGCCTATGCGAATAGAGCCTACACTGGCTCTAGGCCAAAGCGATGAAAAGGCGAACGGTCTATATCGTAATATAATATTTGAAGGTGCATGAGAGAAAGCCTAGCCCTATCTTAACCTTATGATCCTAGTTGGCTCGAGTCAGGCGGAGGCAGGCTACTTCTTAGCAATCTCCAGATACCAGCTGCCATTGAAACAAAAGGAAAGAACTTCCTGTAGTGCGGAAGGCCGGCCCCGTAAATGAAGTTCAGGGGCTTGCTGTGTAGGTTATCCCTAAGATAAAGAAGGCCTGGACCAGAAGACATGCCCTCAATATTTAGATTTCTGACGGTAAGGTAGCAGAATGCTTGCTTAGCTGACTAAAAAAACTGAATTTCTAGGTCTGATCTTGCCAAAAGGAAATGCTTTGATTCTTGCGCCGAACCTCGCAATACGAGATTCGATTTAGACTATCAATTTCTGAGAATTAACAACAGTTTCGGTCTACACCTAACTGGAAGAAGCTCTTATCTCGTGCTTCTTTCGAATGAAGCAAGCACATCGTTCTTACAAGTCAAGTTTCGCAGCCATCAAGATATCAAATCGTTCCACTCTAGCTTATGTTAGCCTTTCGAGTCCATTTAGTAAAGGCAAGAGGAATGCGGCAGATAGGATTGATTGGATACCCGAGGTCCTCCTTTTGACATTCATTCCTACTGGGTCTATGTTAGGAAGAACGAGCCCATCATATCATCGGAAAAAAAGAAAGAAATGGGAGTCAACCTGGCACCCGAAAGAGATGACCGGCCTCACTTGTCGTTTGGTATGTGGGTAGCGGGTCCTGGATAAGATGCGGTAGAGAACAGCACTGCAAAGAAGCGCGCAAGCAACTTCGATTCGCTTTCCAGACTAGGGGAACTTCGCTAACCGGAGGAAAGAGACTTTTGCTTAAACTTAAACAAGGGAATAGCATAGATCTGCTTCTCTTGACTACAAAGCTGCTGTCGCTCTTGCATGGGCGGATAGCGTTGAGAAGGAAGAAACCGTAATCCGTACCTTGAACAAAAGGAGAACGATGAAGTTAGCCTAGCTCCTCAAAGGTAGAAGCTCTGCACAAAGCCGAACAAGCACGGAGAAGGATCAACAACGCCTTAAAGGCTGCCTACATTAGGCGCAAACACAAGTTGGGCCTTCCAATGACTACATCTCGGATGCGGACTCGGAACCGATCCAAGAAAGCTATGATAAGCATAACATGCCTTATCTTAGCAAGAAGACGAAAAAGAAGATGGCCAAAAGGCATATCGTGAATGATGGTAAGCTATTCAAAAGAACCAAAGAGCACGAAGACCGGGATGTTTCCATAGCTTGGGCCTTAGGTCGTAGGTCAGGTTAGCAGACGAAAGGTGCGAATAAACTTGTGACCAGACTAAGGTATGGGCGTTGATAAAGAGTCGTAGCTGAACAAGAAGCAATAACCTCTGGTTCGAGCTAGTGGCCCTAAAAAAAGGAAACGAAGCTAGCTGACTTGCTGTATAAGCCCATATCCACCTCCCTTCCTCCAAGAATTGAATCAGGAAGAGCGGATCTTGTCATTTCTGAATTGCACCTTTCCCAACCCAAATGTCTGCAAACTTCTCTTCATATGGAGGAGTCGAGTAAGGAACTTCTCTCCCGTACTGAATGCTTCCTTATTCACTATCTTTCTCTAATCCTACGCCCCCCTCGGTTCACGTCAAAGCCCGGAGAAAGCCCATCGCGGCAGCATAAGACACGACAAAAAAGAAAAGACTGGAGCGGATTTTCGTTTATTCCATCGAGCTAAAGCAAAAAAAGGTCAACCGGCACCGAAACCTTTTTCACAAGAGCTTCACGCACTCTGTGTAGGTTAATAAGTCTTATGGTCTGATGGTGTCACCGATGCAGGGTCTTACGACCATGCACAGGCTGACTACTATGCACAGTGGATACACAGTAGCAACAAGGAAACTAAGACAGATAGGTACTCCCTGATGAGTCTGTACAATCACACGGATCAGGATTAAGCACTGGAGGGATAGGACCCCGACCAGGACCTAACACTAAACCCATGTAATCATAACCGACATCTTGCACAATGTTGTGGGCACGCCAAATTAATTAGCCTCCATCGAGTCAAATTAGGATCTTGTTGAAGATATCAGAGACTTCGAAGGTGAGATCTTCACCCCTAATCTCTGCAATCCTAAACGATACTGCTCCGCCACAAGTGGGTCAGTGATGAGAACATCATCACCGAGTACCGCATACTTATCGAACCGGATCCCCGGCCTTACCTGTTCCGCAGCCCACCACACCAATAAATGACGAGTGAACGCGAAAATCGGCCAAGAGCCATAAGCACTCTTTAAATCATAGCTGAAGCAGGTGTAGCTAGGAACTAAGCGAACCTTCGGCTTTGTTTGGTTAAAGGTCCCATCCATTTGGATGCTCCGAAGAACCGAAGCAAACCAAAGGTGAACAGGTTTCAGTAACCTCTGATTCACATAATAGCCAATAGCAAATATACGACGCTTGCCAGCTCCCTCTAAAGTACAACCGACTCGACCCGGTGTAGGGGGAATACTGAGATCATCACATGATGGCAAGAAAGGACCTATACGCCTTTCTTAAACAACCAATTCTCGACATCCCATATCATCAGAAGAAGGCGATTCCCTCTGCTTACTCTTTCGGAGCAGAAAACGTGTGTTAAGCATAAAGTAACTTTTTGTCTTGATTAAAGAGTTTTTTAGGGGCTTAATATTTAAAAAGGCTCACGTTTTTTGGCTGAGCCGTATCTTGCTGGGTGGGACCGAGAGCAAGAAAGGACAGGGGAAAAAGTACACCAACATATGGGGCCACCTTTAGAGTAAAACAAGGTCGTTCTCTAGTTTATTAACGAATTAATCCCAAAGCTCGGACCCAAGCGCGAGGGAGTGAAGATTCATATCCCACGGTGGGTGTGCTCGGATGGTTCCGCTCAGTGCTTGGAAATGGGATCTGTTCCGCTTACTCTCATGGTAAAGCCTTTACCGTCCGGGTTTCACTAATCCCGGTTGCAGACAGACCAATAGTCAACAGGAAGCCTATTTGACTCAACATAGGTCTCACCTGACATTCTTGCTGGATCAGTGATTGAGGTCTCGACGAGCCTTCCTTCCAAAAGGCGCTCTCTAGTGCTAATCATCCGGCCTGCTGCCTTCTTTCGGGTGATTCTTCTTTAGCAGCTTGAAAATGGGTTTACAGGTTGCAGTGAGGTTTGAGATGAAGCGGGCAATGTAGTTGATCCTTCCCAGAAAACCCCTTCTTTCTTTCTCGGTTCGTGGGATCGGCATCTCCTGAATGGCCTTCACTTTATCGTGGTAAACTTCGATTCTTTTCCTCGTTTACTGACAATGAAACCCAGCAATTTCCCCGATTTGGCTCCGAACGTACGTACACTTGGCCGGATTCAAACGCAGCTGGTACTTCCTGAGTCGATCAAAGAGCTTCTTCAAATTCACTAAATGATCTTCTTATGGCCTTGATTTAGCAAGAATGTCATCTACATACACCTCGATCTCCTTATGCATCATATCATGAAATAGAGTGACCATGGCGCGCTGGTAGGTTGACCCGGTTTAGACCAAAAGGCATCACCTTGTAGCAGAAAGTGCCCCATTCTGTAATGAAGGTTGTCTTCTCTCTGTCTTCCTCAGCCATATTATTAATCTGGTTGTAACCCGAGAATCCGTCCATGAAGGAGAATTATTAATGTCCCGCAGTATTGTCGACGAGCATTTCTATGTGTGGTAGCGGAAAATCATCTTTCGGGCTTGCCCTGTTCAGGTTTCGATAGTCAACACACATTCTGACTTTGCCATCTTTCTTCGGGATTGGCACTCTCTTTGCTACCCTGCTACCGTTAGAAATCCGGCATTGAGTTGTTTCTGTCTGAACTTATTCTTTGATCTTCAACTGGACAGCCATTTTCATCCTCCTAAACTTCTGTTTTTTTGGCTTGCATTCCGGTCTAAGCGGAAAATGGTGGACCACCATGTCAGTGTCTAACCCAGGCATATCCTCATTCATAAGACCACGCGAAGACGTCTTTGTATTCCCTGAGCAACTGACTAAGCTGTGTCTTTAGAACGATGTCCCGATTTTGACCTCTTTTATCTCCCCATCTTCACCTAAGTTCACTTTCTCAACCTCCTCCTGGTATGTCCTGGAATTCCCTACCAGGGAATCCTGGAGAGGGACAATTTCCTTTTCATTACGCTCTATTATTCTAAGGAGTGAATCCGGGGGTTCAATTTCTTCTTCATCGGTGTAGCGGAGTTTCAACAGTTTTGTTTGAGCATACTAACTTTAATCGATCTGAATTATAGCACAAGAACCTGTAATAATAGACAAAAGACAGAGATTAATGGAAGTGCTTGGAATATGATGATTTTGGACAATTGTATAAAGGAAAAGGAAACAAGTGCATTTATAGAAATTGAAATACGTATGCCTGGTTTTGCATCACCCTCCTAGAGGTCACAGGCGGGCTACACCTCTGGAGTACACCTTTGATACATCTTTATACAGAGCAGAGTTATGGGAGGCGCCTTCCATAGGATAGGGGATTGTAGCCAATAGATCGACCAAGCAGATTGAGGACAGGAGTTGTTGTCGAGTTGAAGACCACGTTCTTTCTGTGATTCCACAAGATCCAGCACACAACAGGGAAAACCATGCTCCAGGGGACAGCACAGAGGTAGGACATCCCCTTTGACTGACAATTTAGTCTCAGCCAATCATTCACTGTAAGCACAAAAAAGTTTTCTATGGTTGTGGGGATGTGAATAGCATTCCAAACATCCCTAGTCACTTTATCGTCTCGAAGAATATGAATAAGAGTTCAATATTGTCGTGGCAAAGAGGAAAAGAAAGCAACCTCCCTTATACGTCTGAAGCAGCCTTTTCTGTGTAAAGCATATTGCAAGTTTGTTTTCCTTCTTGGCTCTGGAATCTAGGGCCTTCTTTTTCTTGACTTGAATGTAGTTTGAGTAACCTATCCCGTCTTCCATCAAGGGAAATGCTTGTTTTATAACTACGTACGGGCTTTACCCCAGATAGACAGACCTTTGGGGGGCGTATTCTCTTAGAAAGAGAAAGATGTGCGCTTGACACGCGTTATGTTATGTGCTCTCAAGGCGAAAGATAAAGGTCAAAGTCAAATGAATGTCCTTGTGAAACAACTCATATGGGAGATTTAGCGGTAGCATTTCGTCCCGTCCGCTGGTCCTTGAGCAGTAAGAGCTGAGAAGCTATCCGACGAGCAAGGTGCTAGCAGTCTCATATCTTTTTTATACTAAGGGTGCCAAAGGCATAAAGCATAAGAATAAATGTTCTCTTTCCATTATAATATAAGAAGAAACTCATACTCGGTAACGGAAGAACTATCTCGTATCAAGAACAACGAAAACAAATGGTGCATTTAGGTGATTACCATATCCTATTGGAATCTCAACTAGGTCAGGAGGGGCAGTCTATTATTCCAATCCAACAAATTAGACCGGGGAATAGGTTTTCTCCGGTCCTTGCTCGTCTCTCAATTGATTGTAACTTTAACTCAGCTTTTAAGCCAAGCCTTCACGTCTAACTGTAAGCGCTCTTCCATTATTGCCATTCCCGCTTTCCTATTCCTTGGGCTATGCTATGCGCAATCAATCAGTTGCTTGCTTCCTATCAATCTCGATTCCTGCTTAGCTGTCTTGCTTGTTTACTAAGTGTAACTAAAGAAAGAATATTGATTGAGTCAAGTCAAGTTAGACTGATTTAACCTCTCAGGCAGTACAGTCTCAGTATCAGTTTCTCTTTGGCGTCAAGAGTGGAAACACTCTGATGTGAGGGTTGTTCCCTCAGTCTGAGGAGGCGAGAGCCCTTCAGGCCCAAACGGGCACGGTTGAAGGTTTTGCTGTAACAGGCAACTCATTTCAGCCGCTTCCCGGGTAGGTACTTGTTGAAGTTCAAGTACGCTACACTGGTCAGTCACAAAGATCAGCGCCAATCATTGGAAGCACATGATGCGACCATCAGGACGAGTGGATCCCGTCCTGCTAGTCGATTTATTCGGCTAGTTAGGATGTGTTCCTGGCGGGAGACTTTGGAAGGTCTCCGGGTGCCGTGCCAGATGTTAATTTCTGTCACGGTACCTATGATGGCTGTGACTGGGAGTTAGTCTTACTCACACTTCTCCAAGGCTTACTGTTGCCTGTGTCCTGGTGTGTCACCTTTCGGTGGCATCATCAGGTTTCGTAGGGCATTCGCATTATTGTTGAACCTTGTGGCTTGTGTAATGTTGGTGAACACCGGCGTTACGCCAGTTACAAGGTCAGGGGTTGTCGTAGCTAGTGTAACTTCTCGCTACCTATGGCTTCTCCAAGTGGAGTTTACCAGTTTGATAGGATTGTTAGACTCTGCTAGACATAATGCGAATGTAGGATCCCTAGTAACAACCTCAATATTTGAGTGTTATGGTAGTATCGGACAGCTCTGCTGCCGTAATACTCTTGTGTTAAGGTTGCTGCTAGGGGGGTGGCATCCTATTTTGACCAAAGTCTCATTATATGGTACTTTGCGCTCTTGCTCCACAGTGTTGGATACAGCCCCTACTGGTGCATTGTTGCTTAGTGAATTAGCAAATACTACTTAGTAACTAAGTAGCAGTGTGCTAGTATGGGTTGTGTTCAACGCTGTGCTGCAATCCTGTACAGGTATATGACACCACTCTGACCAAAAGTCGGAGTTGTGTCATATACGAGGTTATGGTAGCAGTCGACGAATGTCGGCTGTTATCACAATCTCTAAGTATGGAACTTGTCATACCAATGGCGAGTTCTCATGCTTATTGTACAGTCAGGATTGGATGTCACTCCTCGCGGCCTTGGACTCCTGGTAAGGGATTAATCACCCCCCAACAGAGCCGTCTATATAAGACTGACGGAAAGGAAGAACAACAGGTAGCATGCTTAGAGGAAGAAGCAAGGGCTGACGACGAGTAGGGCGCACGTTAGCCATTAGCCCTCGAGCTGACGCTCGAGCGACGCTAACGTCTTAAGGCCTCTCGCTATCGTACCTCAGCCTTTCCCCAAGCACTAACTAAGCCTTCATCCTCTCCCTATGCTCTTCCTGCGCCACTGCCAAGGCATCTCATTCAAGTTCTGATTCTGCTGTGAATGGAGTTCATTGACCACAAGCAAGCAATTTCAAAGAAATAGCGTATATAGAGAACATCTTCTATCATATCTCATCGCATCTCATCTTGACAGTTTATGGATTGAGAAAGCGACGGGCCCAATGAACTCTCCAATCGTGCACCGAAATGAGGCCGGAGAGCTTGTTTTCAGTTAAGAACCTGAGATCGCCTAAGATCGAATTGAACTGTCTTTGATTGAGACGGAAAAGAGATATAACGAAAGTGTTCCGTGATTTCTTCTTTCATTGTAGTCAGTCTTGACCCAAGCGATGCCTTTCGACTCCCATGCCTTTCTTAGTTGGACCAACCCAACCGGCGATTTCCGACAAGTCTTTCCGCATTTTAGAGCAAAAGGCGAAGAATTTTTTGTTCATATTTTTATCATGATTTGGGGCGGTGGAGATCCTTCCTTAGGTTTTAGATTTTTTTATAAAGCAGCAAAAAATATGTTAAAAAATTGCTGCGGAAAGAACAAAGTGAAGACCGCTTTAGCACCATTAATTGTACTGGAAACATAATTGTTTGCAAATGCTTCAACTGCAACAACTCGTCCTTCGGCGCGGTAGATATCGACCGGGGAAGGGGAAGTCCCTCGCCAGAATCAAGTAATTCTAATCCCGGTTTATCCCCATCCTCGGAGT